TGAATGGTATTTCTTTCCCGTATTTCAAATACTTCGTACAGTACCCAACAAATTATTGGGTGTTCTTTTAATGGTTTCAGTACCTGCGGGATTATTAACAGTACCTTTTTTGGAAAATGTTAATAAATTCCAAAATCCATTTCGTCGTCCAGTAGCGACAACCGTCTTTTTGATTGGCACTGTAGTGGCCCTGTGGTTGGGTATTGGAGCAACATTACCGATTGATAAATCCCTAACTTTAGGTCTTTTTTAATTATAAATTGATTCAATTGTAAAATAACACGACGTGGGTATCTAGGGAGTAGTCGCTTCAAAGCGAATTCTCCCTAGATACATCTTTTTAATTAAATTCTGGTCCGAGTAGAATATATGGATTGTGCTGAAGGTTCAAAACCCATTTCATCTTTTTTTATTTTCTAAATAAAAAAAGATGAAATAAATCCAATGGATTCAAATTTAAAACTGATTTTTCGGTAAATTCATTTCCAAATGCTTTTTCTATTTCTTTTCTAGAATGCCTAATATCTGTTTTACATCTTCTATACGAAAATGCTCAATTTTCATAAGGTCTTCTTGACTGTTATTCAAAAGGTCCACTAATGTATGTATATTGTACTTTTTGAGACAATTATAGATTCTGGGAGGCAATTCTGATTGGTCAATAAAAATATATTGAAATGCTATTGCTTTTTTCTTTTTTCTTAGTTTAGCCAACCTATCATGAAAAGGAAAAAAGGGTAAAGTCACTTTGTGTTGATTGTTCTCTAAATATAACTTTTCTTCTTCCGCATGTAGAAAAGGAATAAATAAATTTATCAAATTTCGGGAGGCTTCATGAAGTGCTTCTTTAGGAGTTAAACTTCCATTTGTCCATATTTCTAGAAAAAGTATCTCTTGTTTTTCATTCCCAGTCCCATAAGAATGAATACTATGATTCGCATTTTGAACAGGCATGAATACAGCATCTATAGGATAACTTCCGTCTTGAAAGTTATTTAGCGTTTTTATACCATATCCTCGATTCCTCTCGATTTGTAATCCAATACACAAATCGATTGGTTCTGTTAGGCCAGCTATATGCTGTGTATTATCAATGATTTCCACAGAGGGCGGTAAAATGATGTCTTGAGCAGTTACATATCCGGGACCTTTTACACAAATAAGCGCGTCGCGAGTTCCATACAGATTACTTCTTAATACAATCTCTTTCAAATTCATTAAAATTTCATGTACTGATTCTTGAATACCTACTATAGTAGAATATTCGTGTGGTATTTTCTCAGATTTTGCACGTGTAATACATGTTCCTTCTATTTCTCCAAGCAAAGCTCTTCGCATCGCAATGCCTATTGTGTCGGCTTGACCTTTCATAAGTGGAGACAGAATAAAGCGTCCATAATAAAGACGCTTACTGTCTGTTCTTGATTCAACACACTTCCACTGTAGTGTCCGAGTAGATACTTTTACTTTCTCTCGAACCATAGTAATATTATTTGATCAGATCCTTGAATCATTTATTTCTCTTGAAATATTTTCAGTCTTTATTTCTATTTCTACACACGTCTTTTTTTAGGAGGTCTACAACCATTATGTGGCATAGGGGTTACATCCCGTACAAAACTTAATAGTATACCACTTCTACGAATAGCCCGTAATGCCGCATCTCTTCCGAGCCCAGGGCCTTTTATCATGACTTCGGCTCGTTGCATACCTTGATCCACTACCGCTCGAATAGCACTTCCCGCTGCGGTTTGAGCAGCAAAAGGTGTCCCTCTTCTTGTACCCCTGAATCCACAATTACCGGCAGAGGACCAAGAAATCACCCTACCCCGTACATCTGTAACAGTCACAATGGTATTGTTGAAACTTGCTTGAACATGAATAACTCCCTTTGGTATTCTACGTGCATTTTTACGTGAACCACTACGTCCATTCTTACGCGAACCAACTCTTGGTATAGGCTTTGCCATATTTTATCATTTCATAAAGATAAGTCAGAGATATATGGATATATCCATTTCATGTCAAAACAGATCCTTTTTTTTGTTCATTGGTTCTTTTAAGGAAGTCCCTTTTAGAAAGATTATCCTTGTCTTTGTTTATGTCTCGGGTTGGAACAAATTACTATAATTCGTCCCCTCCTACGGATTAGTCGACACTTTTCACAAATTTTACGAACAGAAGCCCTTATTTTCATAGTTGTTATTCCTTAACTTAATTCCAAATCTACTTATTTTATTGGAAGAAAATAAGTTTCTTGAAATTTTTGAACTTTGAATTCTATCTTCATGAAAGGAATGTTGAAGTTGAAAAAATCATCTAATAATTTGAATCTTTGTTTTGTTGCGGAGTCTATAAATTATATGCCCCCTGATTGAATCATAAAGACTTACTTCCATTTTTTACTTTAGGTAGTATACGTATAAAACTATGTTATGCCGGATCCTTCCTGAAACATAACCTAGAATCAGATCTTCATTATCTAAACGAACCTGGAGCATGCCATTTGGAAGTGATTCAGTAATTAACCCTTCATGAATTCATTTTTGTTCTTTCATTCCAGTAAAACCCCCTTAAAGTATCAACTAATGTCAGAGGAGTGATATGATATTAGACAACCCGTCTTTTTTTTTTGCACAAATGGGAAGTTCCGGATACAATTAGGATATCAGAAAGATTACCATATATAACACAAAATTTCTCCGCCGATTCTTTCTAGTCGAGCCTCTCGGTCTGTCATTATACCTCGAGAAGTAGAAAGGATTACAATCCCCATCCCGCCTAAAATTCTCGGAATTCGTTGATAGTTAGAATAGATTCGTAGACCGGGTCGACTGATCCGTTTTAAATTTAAAATAGTTCTATATGGTTCTTTCCTATTTCGTCTATGTCGTAGGGTTAAAACCAAAAAATATTTGTTGTTTTCCCGATGTTTCCTTACGTTTTCGATAAAACCTTCTCGTAAAAGTATTTTAACAATGTTTTCGGTGATGTTAGTAGATGCTATCCGAACCGTTCCTTTTCTATTCATGTCAGCATTTCGTATAGAGGTTATTATATCAGCAATAGTGTCCCTACCCATGATAAACTAAAATTATTGTTGCCCCCGAATTTTTATATAATCAACATGTTTTTTTTTCTTTTTTATCTATATATCTATGAATTATATTAATATATGAATTAATATGTTTATTATTTATTTTATATTTTATTTAGGGTATATGCGTAAGACACAATCTACTAATTACTCTATTTTATTTGATTTTAATACTATAACTATATTCAGGTCTCATCTTATAAGACTTCAGGAGCTAATGAAACTATTTTAGTGAAATTTAACTGTCTCAATTCCCGGGGTATCGCACCAAAAACTCGAGTTCCTTTTGGATTTCCTTCTTGATCAATGACAACTGCGGCATTGTCATCATATCGTATTATCATCCCATTGTTACGTTTGAGTTCTTTACAAGTACGTACAATTACAGCTCTGATCACTTCTGATCTTTCTAGAGGCGTATTTGGTACTGCTTCCTTGATCACAGCAACAATAACGTCGCCAATATGAGCATATCGGCGATTACTAGCCCCTATGATTCGAATACACATCAATTCTCGGGCCCCGCTGTTGTCTGCTACATTCAAATGGGTCTGAGGTTGAATCATATCATTTTTTTTATCTGTTCTTTTATTTCAATGCGAAGGACGAAGTAAAAAAAAGAAATATTGTTTGTCAAAAAAAAAAAAGAAAACCTGCAATTTTTTTATCCCTAATACTTCTTTCTTTTGTGATTATACATTCCTATCCCGAAATAATGAATTGAGTTTTTATAGGCATTTTTGACGCCGCTATTGAAATAGCCCTTCTGGCTATATTTTCGGCTACTCCGCCCATTTCATAAAGTATTCTACCCGGCTTAACGACAGCTACCCAATATTCGGGAGATCCTTTTCCCGAACCCATACGTGTTTCCGTAGGTCTTACTGTAACTGGTTTGTCTGGAAAAATACGTACCCATATTTTTCCACCACGGCGTACATTTCGTGTCATTGCTCGCCGCCCTGCTTCTATTTGTCTAGATGTGATCCAAGCGGGTTCAAGTGCTTGAAGAGCATATCTACCGAAACAAATACGATTGCCTCGATAAGATATTCCTTTCAGTCTTCCTCTATGTTGTTTACGGAATCTGGTTCTTTTGGGGTTATAGTTGATGGTTGTTTCTAAATTCCATCTCTACTACAGAACTGGACATGAGAGTTTCTTCTCATCCAGCTCCTCGCGAATGAAAGGACTAAAAAAGATTGTATTAAGATATACATGTAGTTAATGAATAATAGACTGAATCATGGAATAATAGACTGAATCATGGGATTCTTTGAGATTTCATCTAATCTATTCTAAATTTTTATATATTTTTTGGAAATAGAATTCATCTTGAATTCTATTTATAGATAATGTAATGTCTCATGTCGTTTTTGTTGGAGTTATAATGTTATAACGAATTTTTATTTTGTTTTGCCTTTTTTTTTTTATCATATTGGATCAACCAAAATTTATCAATCCAATAAAATAAACTTTTCGCGGGCGAATATTTACTCTTTCAATATCTATGTCAGTTTTAGGGCTAGCCCATGAACTCTCAGAATCAGAATAAGAATAGATGAATTGGTTTCTGGTTTGTTCCGCCATCCCACCCAATGAATCATTAGGATTCGTTTTCAATAGAATCTTCTGCATTCATAGGTTCCGTCGTTCCCACCGCTTCTTGATTAATGGTTAGGTCTGAATTCTACAATGGAGCCCCTAATAAAAATAAAATTTTTTAATTTGTTCTTGAGTCAATCTTCTCAGTTTTTATTGGCTCAAGGCTCTTAATTTTTTTGTTCTATGAACAGATTTATCTAATTATGGATAAATCTGTATTGATGCTTTATTACATTGCCTTTTATGAGAAGACCTCATAGACCTTACATATTGGAATCATATATCATTGATATTTCTT